GCTCACATAGCTTAACTAAAGCATAACACTGAAGATGTTAAGATGGGCCCTAGAAAGCCCTGTAAGCACAAAAGCTTGGTCCTGACTTTATTGTCAGCTTTGATTTAATTTATACATGCAAGTATCTGCATCCCTGTGAGAATGCCCTACTTATTCCTCTTTGGAAAAAAGGAGCAGGCATTAGGCACAACCTTAAGTTAGCCCACAACGCCTTGCTTAGCCACACCCCCAAGGGAACTCAGCAGTAGTAAACATTAAGCAATAAGTGAAAACTTGACTTAGTTAAAATCAACAGGGCCGGTAAAACTCGTGCCAGCCACCGCGGTTATACGAGAGACCCAAGTTGACAAACCAACGGCATAAAAAGTGGTTAGTATAATTACCCAACTAAAGCCAAACACCTTCAAAGTTGTTATATGCTATCGAAGGCAGGAAGAACCCCCACGAAAGTGGCTTTATACTATACAACCCCACGAAAGCTAGGAAACAAACTGGGATTAGATACCCCACTATGCCCAGCCCTAAACATAGGTTTTACTTTACACCTCAATTTGCCAGGGAACTACGAGCCACAGCTTAAAACCCAAAGGACTTGGCGGTGCTTTAGACCCCCCTAGAGGAGCCTGTTCTATAACCGATAACCCCCGTTTAACCTCACCCTCCCTTGTATATTCCGCCTATATACCGCCGTCGTCAGCTTACCCTGTGAAGGTCTCAAAGTAAGCACAATTGGTAGTACCTAAAACGCCAGGTCGAGGTGTAGCCAATGAGAGGGGAAGAAATGGGCTACATTCACTGCCCCAGTGAATACGGATGATGAATTGAAACAAACATCTAAAGGAGGATTTAGCAGTAAGGGATGAATTAGAGTGTCCCCCTGAAACTGGCCCTGAAGCGCGCACACACCGCCCGTCACTCTCCCCAAACATAAACCCAAAAGTAAATAAACAACAATGAAAGCAAAGGGGAGGCAAGTCGTAACATGGTAAGTGTACCGGAAGGTGCACTTGGAAAAACAGAGTGTAGCTTAAATAGAAAAGCATCTCCCTTACACTGAGAAGACACCCGTGCAAATCGGGCCACACTGAACCTAACCCCTCCTAACAGCTAGCCTACCCCCTAAATTCAACAAACAAACATAAACTAACCCCAAATACCCAAAAACAACATAACAAACCATTTTTCCCCCTTAGTATAGGTGACAGAAACGGATCTAAGTGCAATAGAAAAAGTACCGCAAGGGAAAGCTGAAAGAGAAATGAAACAACTCAGTAAAGAAAAAAAAAGCAGAGATTTTTCCTCGTACCTTTTGCATCATGAGTCAGCCAGAAACCTTCAAGCAAAGTGCCCTTCAGTTTGAATCCCCGAAACTGAGCGAGCTACTCCAAGACTGCCTGTTAGGGCTAACCCGTCTCTGTGGCAAAAGAGTGGGATGAGCTTTGAGTAGAGGTGACAGACCTAACGAGCCCAGTTATAGCTGGTTGCCTACAAAATGAACAGAAGTTCAGCCTTTTATTTTCTTGACTCAACCCTGGTAAACACCCCAAACTGATGCTAAGAAACCAAAAGAGTTATTCAAGGGGGGTACACCCCCCTTGAAAAAAGATACAACTTTACCAAGAAGGCTAAAGATCAAAACTATAAAGGCAGCATACCTTGGTAGGCCTAAAAGCAGCCACCCACATAGAAAGCGTTAAAGCTCAAGTACCCTGCCCCTCTCCCAATCCTGACAATAACATCTTAAGCCCCTTAATTTAATAGTAGGCCTACTTATGCAAACATAAAAGAGATACTGCTAACATGAGTAATAAGGGGGTTAAGACCCCCTCCAGGCACCTGTATACATCAGAACGAACTCACACTGAAAATTAACGTCCCCAACCCCAGAGGGTAATGAGAAAGCCAAATTAACCCAGAAAACCTCTCAAACCCTAAACGTTAGCCCCACACAGGTGTGCCCTAGGAAAGACTGAAAGAAAAAGAAGGAACTCGGCAAACACTGGCCTCGCCTGTTTACCAAAAACATCGCCTCTTGCATCTAAACTTATAAGAGGTCCTGCCTGCCCTGTGACTTGATAGTTTAACGGCCGCAGTATTTTGACTGTGCGAAGGTAGCGTAATCACTTGTCTTTTAAATGGAGACCAGTATGAATGGCATAACGAGGGCCAAGCTGTCTCCTTTTTCTAGTCAATGAAATTGATCCTCCCGTGCAGAAGCGGGAATCTTCCCATAAGACGAGAAGACCCTATGGAGCTTCAGACACAAGACAGCCCATGTTAAAAAACCAAATTAACAGAAACAACAAAATGACATCTGTCCTAATGTCTTTGGTTGGGGCGACCATGGAGTAACAAAAAACCCCCATGTGGAATGGGGCCTACCCCCTTTAAGCCAGAGCCACAGCTCTCACTAATAGAACATCTAACCAACAAGATCCGGCAAAGCCGATCAACGGACCTAGTTACCCTAGGGATAACAGCGCAATCCCCTTTTAGAGCCCATATCGACAAGGGGGTTTACGACCTCGATGTTGGATCAGGACATCCTAATGGTGCAGCTGCTATTAAGGGTTCGTTTGTTCAACGATTAAAGTCCTACGTGATCTGAGTTCAGACCGGAGAAATCCAGGTCAGTTTCTATCTATGAAATGCTCTTTCCTAGTACGAAAGGACCGAAAAGAGAAGGCCCATACTGTAAGTAAGCCTCATCCTCACCTAATGAATACAACTAAATTAGGTAAAAGGACATACCTCTCCCTACCCAAGAAAAAGGTAAGTTAAGGTGGCAGAGCCCGGCAAATGCAAAAGACCTAAGCCCTTTAAACAGAGGTTCAAGTCCTCTCCTTAACTATGATAACCACAATCCTCACCCACATCATTAACCCCCTTACATATATTGTTCCAGTCCTGCTTGCTGTTGCATTCCTAACCCTCCTAGAACGAAAAGTCTTAGGCTACATGCAATTACGAAAAGGCCCAAATGTAGTAGGCCCCTATGGACTCTTACAACCAATCGCAGATGGGGTAAAACTTTTTATTAAAGAGCCAGTGCGCCCATCCACATCCTCCCCCTTCCTCTTTCTTCTCTCCCCCATACTAGCTCTCACCCTTGCCCTCACCCTGTGGGCCCCTCTCCCCCTCCCCCACTCTGTGACAGATCTTAACCTAAACATTCTATTCATCCTTGCCCTCTCCAGTCTTGCAGTCTACTCCATCTTGGGTGCAGGATGAGCCTCTAATTCTAAATATGCCCTCATTGGAGCATTACGAGCAGTTGCACAGACAATCTCCTATGAAGTAAGCCTTGGGCTAATTTTATTAAGCACTATTATTTTTACAGGAGGGTTTGCACTCCAAACATTTAACACCACACAAGAAAGCATCTGACTAATTTTCCCTGCCTGACCACTAGCTGCAATGTGGTACATTTCAACCCTAGCAGAAACAAACCGAGCCCCCTTTGATTTAACAGAAGGAGAGTCTGAACTTGTCTCTGGTTTCAATGTAGAATATGCAGGAGGCCCCTTTGCCCTCTTCTTTCTTGCAGAATATGCTAACATCCTCTTAATAAATACACTCTCTGCCACCCTATTCCTTGGAGCATCCCACCTTCCACACTACCCAGAGATTACAACAATTAACCTCATAGCTAAAGCAGCTATTCTCTCTATTGTTTTTCTCTGAGTCCGAGCCTCCTACCCCCGCTTTCGCTATGACCAATTAATACACCTAATCTGAAAAAACTTCCTACCTCTTACCCTGGCCCTTGTAATTTGACACCTCTCCCTCCCTCTAGCACTTGCAGGCCTTCCTCCCCAACTCTAGCCCAGGAGCCGTGCCTGAAGCAAAGGGCCACTTTGATAGAGTGAAAAATGGGGGTTAAAGTCCCCCCGTCTCCTTAGGAAGAAGGGACTCGAACCCAATCTAAAGAGATCAAAACTCTTTGTGCTTCCACTACACCACTTCCTAGTAAAGTCAGCTAATTAAGCTTTTGGGCCCATACCCCAAACATGTTGGTTAAACTCCTTCCTTTACTAATGAGCCCCTACATTACAGCCCTCCTATTCTTTGGATTATTTCTGGGCACCACCATTACTGCCTCCAGCTCCCACTGACTCCTAGCATGAATGGGGCTAGAAATCAACACCCTAGCCATTATTCCCTTGATAGCCCAAAGCCACCACCCCCGAGCAATTGAAGCTACCACAAAATATTTCCTTACCCAAGCAACAGCTGCAGCCACCCTTCTATTTGCAAGCATCACAAATGCATGACTCACAGGACAATGAGACATTACACTAATAACTCACCCTGTCCCAACAGCCATAATCACTTTGGCCCTAGCCTTAAAACTCGGCCTTGCCCCCCTACATACTTGGCTCCCAGAAGTCCTCCAAGGACTAACCCTCACCACAGGCCTCATTTTATCAACATGGCAAAAACTGGCCCCCTTTATCCTCCTCCTCCAAATTCCATGCCCAAGCCAGGACCTCCTAATTATTCTAGGGCTATCCTCTACCCTAGTTGGAGGTTGAGGAGGACTAAACCAGACACAACTACGAAAAATTCTGGCCTACTCATCCATTGCCCACCTTGGCTGAATGCTACTAATTATCCAATTTGCCCCCTCCCTCACCCTCCTTGCCCTCACAATGTACCTAGTAATAACAACTGCAACATTCCTTACTCTCCAAAACAACAAAGCAACAAACATTAATGCCCTATCAACATCATGAGCCAAAGCCCCCCTTCTTACAGCCACTACCCCCCTCCTCCTACTCTCCCTAGGAGGCTTACCACCAATAACAGGCTTCTTACCAAAATGACTAATCCTCCAAGAACTTACTAAACAACAACTCCCCATAACAGCTGTATTAGCAGCCCTGACTGCCCTCCTAAGCTTATATTTTTACCTCCGCTTATGTTATGCAATAACCTTAACAATACCCCCCAACAACCTAGCAGGGTCTAGCCTCTGACGACTCCCTACCCTCAACCCCTCACTCCTGCTAGCAACATCTGCCCTAACAGCCATCCTTCTCCTCCCACTTGCCCCTGCAATCACAGCCCTCCTCCACCTCTAAAGAGGCTTAGGATAAGACTAGACCAAAGGCCTTCAAAGCCTTAAGTGGGAGTGAAAATCTCCCAGCCCCTGAATAAGACTTGCAGGACATTAACCCACAACTTCTGCATGCAAAACAGACACTTTAATTAAGCTAAAGCCTTTCTAGATGGGAAGGCCTCGATCCTACAAACTTTTAGTTAACAGCTAAATGCCCTAACCAGCGAGCATCCATCTACCTTTCCCCCGCCTGCTGGGGGACAAGGGCGGGGGAAAGCCCCGGCAGACGTCAATCTGCATCTCAAGATTTGCAATCTTACATGTTTACACCCCAAGGCTTGGTAAAAAGAGGACTCAAACCTCTGTTCATGGGGCTACAACCCACCACTTGGACTCTCAGCCATTTTACCTGTGGCAATCACACGCTGATTCTTCTCGACTAATCATAAAGACATTGGCACCCTCTATCTTGTATTCGGTGCTTGAGCTGGAATGGTGGGCACAGCCCTAAGCCTACTAATTCGTGCTGAATTAAGTCAACCAGGAGCTCTCCTGGGTGATGACCAAATCTACAATGTAATTGTTACAGCTCATGCCTTTGTAATAATTTTCTTTATAGTAATGCCTGTCATAATTGGGGGATTTGGAAACTGACTTGTCCCACTAATGATTGGGGCCCCAGACATGGCCTTCCCTCGAATAAATAACATAAGCTTCTGACTCCTCCCTCCCTCCTTTCTTCTCCTTTTAGCATCCTCTGGAGTAGAGGCTGGGGCAGGAACTGGATGAACAGTCTACCCTCCTCTTGCAGGAAATCTGGCACATGCTGGTGCTTCTGTTGACTTAACCATCTTTTCCCTCCACCTAGCTGGGGTCTCTTCCATCCTAGGAGCAATTAACTTTATTACAACAATTCTAAACATAAAACCTCCTGCCATCTCACAATACCAAACCCCTCTTTTTGTATGAGCTGTTCTAATTACAGCTGTTTTACTACTTTTATCTTTACCAGTCCTAGCTGCTGGCATTACAATACTACTTACAGACCGGAACTTAAATACAACTTTCTTTGACCCTGCAGGAGGAGGTGACCCCATCCTTTACCAACACCTATTCTGATTCTTTGGTCATCCAGAAGTATACATTTTGATTCTCCCAGGCTTTGGAATAATCTCCCATGTTGTTGCATACTATGCAGGCAAAAAAGAACCCTTTGGCTACATAGGAATAGTGTGAGCAATGATGGCCATTGGCCTGCTTGGCTTTATTGTCTGAGCCCACCACATATTTACAGTTGGAATGGATGTTGACACACGAGCATACTTTACTTCTGCCACAATAATTATTGCCATTCCAACAGGAGTAAAAGTGTTTAGCTGACTAGCAACCCTACATGGAGGTGCAATTAAATGAGAGACTCCCCTTCTATGATCCCTTGGATTTATTTTCCTATTTACAGTTGGGGGGCTGACAGGGATTGTTCTAGCCAACTCCTCCCTTGACATTATGCTACATGACACCTATTATGTAGTAGCCCACTTCCAATACGTACTATCAATGGGAGCTGTCTTTGCTATTATGGCTGGTTTAGTACACTGATTCCCCTTGCTCTCAGGCTACACTCTTCACAGCACATGATCAAAAATCCACTTTGGGGTAATATTTGTGGGAGTAAACCTAACTTTCTTTCCCCAACACTTCCTAGGCCTCGCAGGAATGCCTCGACGGTATTCTGATTACCCAGATGCTTACACACTATGAAACACAGTCTCTTCTCTAGGGTCCCTAATCTCCCTAACTGCTGTAATCTTATTCTTATTTATCCTTTGAGAAGCCTTTGCTGCCAAACGGGTGGTTTCATCTGTTGAACTTACAGCAACAAACATTGAATGAATGCATGGCTGCCCACCCCCATACCATACATTTGAAGAGCCTGCATTTGTTCAGGTCCAATCAAGCCACTAACGAGAAAGGGAGGACTTGAACCCCCATAAACTGGTTTCAAGCCAGCCACATAACCCTTCTGTCACTTTCTTAATAAGATACTAGTATAGAAGTTAGTACACTGCTTTGTCAAGGCAAAATCGTGAGTTAAACCCTCACGTATCTTACTTTATGGCACATCCCTCACAACTAGGATTCCAAGATGCAGCATCACCTGTTATAGAAGAACTTCTTCACTTTCACGACCATGCCCTTATAATTGTTTTCCTCATTAGCACCCTTGTCCTTTACATTATTGTGGCTATAGTCTCAACCAAACTTACAAACATGTACATTTTAGACTCCCAGGAGATTGAAATCATTTGAACCATTCTTCCAGCCATTATTCTTATCCTTATTGCATTACCATCATTACGAATTCTGTACCTTATGGATGAAGTAACCAACCCCCACCTCACAGTGAAAGCAATTGGCCACCAATGATACTGAAGCTATGAATATACTGACTACCAAGAAATTGCATTTGACTCCTACATGGTCCCCACCCAAGACCTAGCCCCCGGACAATTCCGACTTTTAGAGGTCGACCACCGAATAGTTGTTCCAACTGAAGCTCCTGTACGAGTTCTTGTAACTGCAGAAGATGTCCTTCACTCATGAGCAGTTCCTGCCTTAGGTGTTAAAATGGATGCTGTCCCAGGCCGACTAAACCAAACAGCCTTTATTGCCTCTCGTCCTGGAATTTTCTATGGTCAATGCTCAGAGATTTGTGGTGCAAACCACAGCTTTATACCCATTGTAGTAGAAGCAGTTCCCCTAAATTTTTTCCAAGACTGATCTACACTAATACTTGAAGATGCCTCACTAAGAAGCTTAATAGGGCTTATAGCGTCAGCCTTTTAAGCTGAAGATTGGTGCCTCCCAACCACCCTTAGTGGCATGCCCCAGCTAGACCCCTCCCCATGATTTGCCCTTCTGGTCTTCTCTTGACTTGTTTTTACTACAATTGCCATCCCAAAAACCCTTAATTATGTGTTTCCAAATGAACCTGCCCCTCAAAGCACACAAACTGACAAAACCAACCACTGAACCTGATCATGATAGCAACAAGCCTTTTTGACCAATTTATTAGCCCTGTCCTCCTAGGCATCCCTTTGATTGCCCTTGCTTTTGTTCTCCCTTGACTCCTCTTCCCTGCTCCTGCCCACCGATGAATCACCAACCGCCTTCTGACCCTACAAAACTCTTTTGTTGGCACCTTTACAGCACAGCTTCTTAAGCCCCTTAACATAGGGGGTCATAAATGAGCCCTTATTCTTGCTGCCTTAATACTATTTTTAATGTCCTTAAACATATTAGGCTTGCTTCCCTATACTTTCACCCCCACAGCCCAATTGTCTGTAAATTTAGGCTTAGCAGTCCCTCTTTGACTTGCCACTGTTCTAATTGGAATACGAAATCAGCCAACAAAATCCTTAGCCCACTTCCTCCCTGAAGGCACCCCCATCCCCCTTATCCCCATCCTAATCATCATTGAGACAATCAGCCTATTTATTCGCCCTGTTGCCCTAGGTGTACGACTCACAGCCAACCTAACAGCTGGTCATTTACTTATGCACCTAATTTCCACAGCTGCCTACTCCCTCCTATGCCTGATACCAACTGTGGCAATCTTAACAACAATTGTACTTTTCATGCTTACAGTCTTAGAAATTGCTGTTGCTATAATCCAAGCTTATGTATTTGTACTCCTCTTAAGCCTGTATCTTCAAGAAAACGTTTATGGCCCACCAAGCACATGCATACCACATAGTAGACCCCAGCCCATGACCACTGACAGGAGCAGTTGCCGCACTTCTAATAACTTCTGGCCTAGCTGTCTGATTTCACTATAATAAAATATCTCTCATAGCACTCGGAATAATCCTCCTTCTTTTAACTATATACCAGTGATGACGAGACATTGTCCGAGAGGGGACATACCAAGGACACCACACACCTCCAGTCCAAAAAGGTCTCCGATATGGTATAATCCTCTTTATTACCTCAGAAGTCTTCTTTTTCCTTGGCTTTTTCTGAGCCTTTTTCCACTCAAGCCTAGCCCCCACCCCTGAAATTGGAGGCTGCTGACCCCCAACTGGTATTACACCCCTGGACCCCTTTGCAGTTCCCCTCCTAAACACAGCCGTTCTCTTAGCCTCTGGTGTTACTGTCACATGAGCCCACCACAGCATTATAGAAGGAGAACGAAAGCAAGCTATTCAATCCTTAGCCTTGACAATTCTTCTAGGGTGCTACTTCACCTTTCTCCAAGCCATAGAATACTATGAAGCCCCCTTTACAATTGCTGATGGAGTCTATGGTTCAACCTTCTTTGTAGCCACTGGCTTCCATGGTTTACATGTAATTATTGGCACTTCTTTCCTAGCAGTCTGCCTTCTCCGCCAACTTAACTACCACTTCACAGTTGAACACCACTTTGGCTTTGAAGCAGCAGCCTGATACTGACACTTTGTTGATGTAGTTTGACTATTCCTCTATATCTCTATCTACTGATGAGGCTCATATCTTTCTAGTACTAATGCTAGTATAAGTGACTTCCAATCACCTGGTCTTGGTTAGAATCCAAGGAAAGATAATGAACCTAATTTCTACTGTTATCTTTATTGCTGTTGCCCTTTCTGGTGTTCTAGCAATTGTCTCCTTCTGACTCCCCCTGATTGCACCAGACCAAGAAAAACTGTCCCCCTATGAGTGTGGGTTTGACCCCCTTGGCTCAGCCCGCCTGCCCTTTTCAATGCGCTTTTTCCTGGTAGCAATTCTATTCCTACTATTTGACCTTGAAATTGCACTACTTCTTCCCCTCCCATGAGGGGACCAACTCCCAAATCCCCTAGCTACCTTCTTCTGGGCTGCCTTTGTCCTGATTTTACTTACCCTCGGCCTGATTTATGAATGACTCCAAGGGGGCCTTGAATGAGCTGAATAGGTAATTATTTTAATTAAAATATTTGATTTCGGCTCAAAAGCTCGTGGTTAAAGTCCACAATTACCTAATGACCCCTACACACTTTACTTTCTCAGCAGCCTTCATCCTGGGCCTAACAGGACTTGCATTCCACCGAACTCACCTTCTCTCTGCCCTTCTATGCCTAGAAGGTATAATACTCTCACTTTTCCTTGCCCTATCTTTATGAACTCTTGAACTCAACTCAACAAGCTTCTCAGCCTCCCCCATACTTCTCCTTGCATTTTCTGCCTGTGAAGCCAGTGCAGGCCTTGCCCTTCTAGTTGCTACAGCCCGAACACATGGAACAGACCACCTCCAAAGCCTTAACCTCTTACAATGCTAAAAATCCTCCTCCCAACAATTATGCTTATCCCAATAACATGGCTTGCCCCATCAAAACTGATTTGACCAGCAGCCCTGGCCCATAGCCTAGTAATTGCCATTATGAGCCTCACATGACTATGCTCCCCCCATTTAACTGGCTGATCCTCCCTAAACCACTTTATAGCCCTAGACCCCCTGTCAACCCCCCTTCTTGTCTTAACCTGCTGACTTCTTCCCCTAATAATCTTAGCAAGTCAGAACCACATATCATCTGAGCCCATTGGCCGACAACGAATGTACATCACCCTCCTCACCTCCCTCCAAATCTTCCTTATCATAGCCTTCTCAGCAACCGAAGTTCTTCTGTTCTATGTAATGTTTGAGGCAACCCTGGTACCCACTCTTATTCTTATCACACGCTGAGGAAATCAAACAGAACGCCTAAATGCTGGGACATACTTTCTATTTTATACCCTTGCAGGCTCTCTTCCCCTCTTAGTTGCCCTTCTCCTCCTTCAAAATACCACTGGCACCCTCTCTCTTCTCACCCTACAATATGCCCCCTCCTTCCCCCTCTCCACAACTGCAGACAAAATTTGATGAGCAGGCTGCTTACTTGCTTTCCTTGTTAAAATGCCATTATATGGAATACATCTTTGACTGCCTAAAGCCCATGTAGAAGCCCCTATTGCAGGCTCCATAGTCCTAGCTGCTGTCCTACTAAAACTTGGAGGGTATGGCATAATGCGTATAATAATTATACTCGAACCCCTAACCAAAGAACTCAGCTACCCCTTCATCATCCTCGCTCTTTGGGGAGTTGTGATAACCGGCTCCATTTGTCTACGACAAACTGACCTTAAATCACTAATTGCATACTCCTCAGTTGGACACATAGGCCTTGTAGCAGGAGGCATCTTAATCCAAACCCCCTGAGGATTTACTGGAGCACTTATCCTAATAATTGCACACGGACTCACCTCCTCTGCCCTTTTTTGCCTAGCAAACACCAACTATGAACGCACCCACACCCGGACAATAGTACTAGCCCGAGGAATACAAATAATACTCCCACTAATAGCATCCTGATGATTTATTGCTAGCCTAGCAAACTTAGCTCTGCCCCCTCTTCCTAATCTCATAGGAGAACTAATAATTATTGTATCACTATTTAACTGATCCTGAGCCACAATTGCCCTTACAGGGGCTGGGACCCTAATTACAGCTGGCTACTCCCTCTACATGTTCCTTATAACACAACGAGGCCCCCTCCCCCAACACATCATTGCCCTTGACCCCTCCCACACCCGAGAACACTTACTTCTAGCTCTTCACCTCTTGCCCCTCATTCTTTTAATTGCAAAGCCTGAACTTATCTGAGGGTGAACCTTCTGTAGACATAGTTTAACAAAAATCTTAGATTGTGATTCTAAAGACAGAGGTTAAAACCCTCTTGTCCACCGAGAGAGGCTTGCTAGCAACGAAGACTGCTAACCCTCGTGCCCTCGGTTGAATTCCGAAGCTCCCTCGAAATGCTTTCAAAGGATAACAGCTCATCCATTGGTCTTAGGAACCAAAAACTCTTGGTGCAAATCCAAGTGAAAGCTATGCACACTACCCCTCTAATAATATCCACAAGCCTTATTATTATTTTTACCCTACTTTTTTATCCCCTACTAACAACACTCTCCCCCAACCCCAAAGCCCCTCACTGAGCCCTCCAACAAGTTAAAACATCTGTAAAACTTGCATTTTTTGTTAGCCTTCTGCCCCTCTTCCTCTTTTTGTCTGAAGGGGCAGAAACCATCACCACAAACTGAACCTGAATAAACACCCTAATATATGATGTAAACATCAGCTTAAAATTTGACTTTTACTCCCTGATCTTTACACCTGTGGCTCTCTATGTCACATGATCTATCCTAGAATTTGCCTCCTGGTATATACATGCTGACCCCAACATAAACCAATTTTTTAAGTACCTTCTTACCTTTCTAATTGCTATAATCATTTTAGTAACTGCTAACAACATATTCCAAATCTTTATTGGCTGAGAAGGTGTTGGAATTATATCCTTTTTGCTCATTGGCTGATGATATGGCCGAGCAGATGCAAACACTGCTGCCCTCCAAGCAGTTATTTATAACCGAGTTGGAGATATTGGCCTGATCTTTGCAATAGCCTGAATAGCCACAAACTTAAACTCCTGAGAACTGCAACAAATCTTCTCTGCCCCTCACAATCTTGACCTAACATTCCCACTTCTTGGGCTTGTAATTGCTGCTACTGGAAAATCTGCCCAATTTGGCCTCCACCCCTGACTCCCCTCTGCCATAGAGGGTCCCACCCCGGTATCTGCCCTACTACACTCAAGCACTATAGTGGTTGCTGGCATTTTTCTACTAATTCGAACAAGCCCTCTAATACAAAACCACCCTGCAATCTTAACAACATGCCTCTGCCTTGGAGCCTTAACAACCCTTTTTACAGCAACCTGTGCTCTCACCCAAAATGATATCAAAAAAATTGTTGCCTTTTCAACCTCTAGCCAATTAGGCCTAATAATAGTTACAATTGGGTTAAACCAACCTCAACTTGCCTTCCTCCACATCTGCACCCATGCTTTCTTCAAAGCAATACTTTTTTTATGCTCTGGCTCTATCATCCACAGCCTCAATGATGAGCAAGACATTCGCAAAATAGGAGGAATACACCACCTTGCACCCTTCACCTCCTCCTGTTTAACAATTGGAAGCCTTGCTTTAACAGGTACTCCATTTCTAGCAGGCTTCTTCTCTAAAGATGCTATCATTGAAGCCCTAAACACATCCCACCTTAATGCCTGAGCCCTTATCCTAACCCTCCTTGCCACCTCATTTACAGCCGTTTATAGCCTACGTGTAGTATTCTTTGTAGCCATGGGCCACCCACGATTTAGCCCCCTTTCTCCTATTAATGAAAATAACCCAGCAGTAATTAATCCCATTAAACGCCTTGCTTGAGGCAGCATTGTTGCTGGTTTATTTATTACTGCTAACATTGTTTTACCAAAAACCCCTATCATAACAATACCCCCTGTCTTAAAACTAGCTGCTCTCTTAGTCACAATCTCTGGCCTCCTAGTAGCACTAGAACTTGCCAACCTGACAACCAAGCAACACAAGCCAACCCCTATCCTCACATCCCACCACTTTTCTAATATACTAGGCTTCTTTCCAGGTATTATCCACCGCCTCCCACCAAAACTAAACCTCATGCTTGGACAATTCATTGCCTCCCAAATAGTTGATCAAACATGACTGGAAAAAATTGGACCAAAGGCTGTCCATTCAACCAACCTTCCACTCATCACAACAACAAGCAATGCTCAACAAGGTATAGTAAAAACCTTCTTAGCCCTCTTCTTCCTAACATTTGTATTAGCCCTGCTCTTACTCTTCCCCTAAACAGCCCGAAGTGCCCCTCGACTTAATCCTCGACAAACCTCCAACACCACAAACAAAGTTAAAAGTAACACCCATGCACTCAGCACAAGCATTAAACCACCAGAAGAATATATTAAGGCAACCCCTCCTACATCCCCCCGCAACAAAGACAGCTCTCCCCCTTCATCAACTGTAAGCCATAATCCCCCAAACCACCCATCTCATAAAAAACTGGCCCCCAACACCACCCACACCACATAGCTCAGAACATTAAAAATCACCGACCGGCTCCCTAAAGTCTCAGGAAATGGCTCAGCAGCTAAAGCAGCAGAATATGCAAACACAACCAACATCCCACCTAAATAAATTAAAAACAAAACCAAGGATAAGAAAGGAGCCCCATGTCCCACCAACACACCACATCCCATACCTGAGACAACAACCAACCCTAAAGCCCCAAAATAAGGAGAAGGGTTTGAAGCAACCACAACCATCCCAAACACTAACCCTAACATAAAAATACACATAATATAAACCATTATTCCTACCAGGACTCTAACCAGGACTAATGGCTTGAAAAACCACCGTTGTTATTCAACTATAGGAAACCATAATGACCAGCCTACGAAAAACCCACCCCCTACTAAAAATTATGAATGACGCACTTGTTGATCTCCCTGCCCCCTCAAACATCTCTGCATGATGAAACTTTGGCTCTCTCCTAGGACTTTGCCTCATTGCCCAAATTGTGACAGGCCTCTTCCTTGCAATACACTATACTGCTGATATTTCCTCAGCCTTCTCATCTGTTGCCCACATCTGCCGAGATGTAAACTTTGGCTGACTAATTCGAAACTTGCATGCCAATGGCGCCTCCTTCTTCTTTATCTGCATCTACTTACATGTTGGCCGAGGACTTTACTATGGCTCATACCTCTATAAAGAAACATGAAACATTGGGGTAATTTTACTTCTTTTAGTAATAATAACTGCATTTGTAGGCTATGTTTTACCCTGAGGACAAATATCCTTCTGAGGTGCCACAGTCATTACAAACCTCCTCTCTGCTGTCCCTTATGTAGGAAATACCCTCGTTCAATGAATTTGAGGGGGCTTCTCAGTAGACAATGCAACCCTTACACGCTTCTTTGCCTTCCACTTCCTCCTCCCATTTGTAATCCTAGCTGCCACAATCCTCCACCTTCTTTTCCTCCATGAAACTGGCTCTAATAACCCCTTAGGCCTTAATTCAGATGCAGATAAAATTCCATTCCACCCCTATTTTTCCTACAAGGATCTTCTTGGCTTTGCTATTATACTCATTGCTCTAACATCCCTAGCACTCTTTGCTCCTAACTACCTGGGCGACCCAGATAACTTTACCCCTGCAAACCCCCTAGTCACACCCCCTCATATCAAGCCAGAATGATACTTCCTCTTTGCCTATGCCATCCTCCGATCCATCCCAAACAAGCTAGGAGGAGTTCTTGCTTTACTTGCATCAATCCTGATCCTAATACTTGTTCCCCTCCTCCACACGTCCAAACAACGAGGCCTAACATTCCGCCCCTTATCCCAAATTATCTTCTGAGCCCTTGTAGCAGATGTCATTATCCTTACATGAATTGGAGGAATGCCTGTAGAACACCCTTACATTATTATTGGACAAGTTGCATCTTTTATTTACTTTTTCATTTTCCTTGGCCTCTTCCCTCTAGCAGGTTGACTAGAGAACAAACTTCTACAAACAGCCTGCAGCTGTAGCTCAGTGCCAGAGCACCGGTCTTGTAAACCGGACGCCGGAGGTTAAAATCCTCCCCGCTGCTTCAAAGAAGGGAGATTTTAACTCCCACCCCTAGCTCCCAAAGCTAGCATTCTAAATTTAACTATTCTTTGAATGTACATATTTGTACTTTCCCCATACACCCATATAGTGCATATATCCTCTCAAACATTATATGTAATTTCACCATTAATTGACTTTACACATTCATTCAATGACTGTACATGAATAATTTAACATGTTACATTAAACTATAATGTACTGTGCTTGCCTAAAACAAGTTAATGAAATTATCTAAAGAAAAGACATGTCAGACAACCAGGCAAGCAATAAGAACATTTATGCACAGGCCTTAATTCAATGGGTATTAAACTGTTCAATGTAATCATAACCTAACAAAACTTCCTCCAATCAAATATCCTGTAAAGGTACAAGGACAGCAAATGCTTAACTCCCATGGACCTGCATCAACCCATTTGGCTGATATGTCAGGAACATTGATTGATAAGTCGATCCCCATTCTTTCCATCAACCCATTTGGCTGATATGTCAGGAACATTGATTGATAAGTCGATCCCCATTCTTTCCATCAATGCTTCCTTGGTCGATTGGTGGTAAGATTTAAGGACCGTGACCCCACATGCAAGCATCCATCCTAAAGGACATGGTTATTTTTATTTTTTCCTTTTCATCTGGCATTTCACAGTGCAGCGCTAAGGCAAGTTAATAAGGTGGAACATTTCCTTGCATGGGAATGGTTTAATTCATGATGTAAAGATTTGTATAGAAGAATTGCATAACTGATGTCATGAACATAAATGATTAGTATATTCCCCTAGACTGTCAAAGGTGCGCCCCCCTCGACTTTTAAGGGTAAAACCCCCCTACCCCCCAAAACTCGAAAACCCTTATTCATCCTGAAAACCCCCCGGAAAACAGGATAAGTCTCGAGCATAGGGACCACGCCCCAAATTGCAACATATACATTATTGCAATAATTCTTTTACCTAAGCAGCAAACTATAGGCACCCCACCCTTAAAACTTCTATCAGCTTCTTTTACACTCTGACTTCACAAAACAGGATAAGTCTCGAGCATAGGGACCACGCCCCAAATTGCAACATATACATTATTGCAATAATTCTTTTACCTAAGCAGCAAACTATAGGCACCCCACCCTTAAAACTTCTATCAGCTTCTTTTACACTCTGACTTCACAAAACAGGATAAGTCTCGAGCATAGGGACCACGCCCCAAATTGCAACATATACATTATTGCAATAATTCTTTTACCTAAGCAGCAAACTATAGGCACCCCACCCTTAAAACTTCTATCAGCTTCTTTTACACTCTGACTTCACAAAACAGGATAAGTCTCGAGCATAGGGACCACGCCCCAAATTGCAACATATACATTATTGCAATAATTCTTTTACCTAAGCAGCAAACTATAGGCACCCCACCCTTAAAACTTCTATCAGCTTCTTTTACACTCTGACTTCACAAAACAGGATAAGTCTCGAGCATAGGGACCACGCCCCAAATTGCAACATATACATTATTGCAAACAT